TGAATCTTTTCAAAGAACTGTTCAAGGAACAAGCGGCCTCTTTTCTCACTACTAACCGACCCTCAGACCTACCCCCTCTTCTTCGATTAACTAATGTTATTCTTAGATCTTGTTCGTGAGATTGAGAAAAAGAAAGAGAAAGATATGTCTAGATTGTTCGAATTTCTATGTATACTAAATCCAATGCCATATACTTTGATTCATTTCTTTTTCATTTTCTTTGAGTGTCTTCTTTCTTATATTTCCTTTTCCTTCAAAAAAATCGAAAACTCCAGACTATATCTTTCCGCGGGTCAAAACAAAAAAGACACTTCGAAAATTTTTCTATTGAGTCTTATCTCTTAGAAAGGAACGAGACTTTTCGATTTTTTTCGTTAAATTTAATAAAAAAATATAAGATTGGAAATGAAAGTCTCTTTCTCACATCCATTCTCCATTCCACTGTCGAAACAAAAATATCGGATGCGGCGAAGCCCGTGATCTGATAGCTATACATCTAAATAGACTTATCCTCTTGATCTGGAATCAAAGAAAGATAGTGGAAATGGCTCTTTATCTTGTGACTTGGAGGAAAGGTTTTTCTGTAGAGGAAGGGAGTAACAATTTATTCCCATAGAAAATCTAGAAACAAGAAGATTGAATCGGAAATATCAACAAATTCTTTCGAAGTCCAAGGAAATGAAATTAAAAAAGGGAGGGTGAGTCAACTGTTCGAATTCAAATTTCATCTCTATCGAATTTGAATATCAGAATAGCATATATAGTCCGAATTCAATGGGTCAGGTCCACTTACTTTTTCTTTTGTTGATTTCGAATCTTTCCAGTGGAGTTGGTTGGTAATAAGGACCTTTGGTGATTCAAGAGGCGATTTCTGATTATTCAGAATCATGAAAATTTACCGTTCCATTTTCTTATTCTATTCTAACTCAGTATAATGATAACGTATTATCCGATGAGTTCCTTTTGTATTTCAAAAAAAAAACAAAATATCTCTATTTTATGAATACTATGACTGGGCTTTTATGAAAAAAAGAAGAGCCCCCTATCAGATTTGAACCGATGACTTACGCCTTACCATGGCGTTACTCTACCACTGAGTTAAGGGGGCTTCTTTGATTTAATTCCCGAACGGGTCGCTATGTAGATAAAGCCTCTATCTGTATATTACATTACTATATGTACATTACATTATATATATTCTAGTATATAAGCATATATTATATATTAAGAATTAAGATATTTAAGATATAAATAATATAAATATATATTAAGTATATGCATATATGCAGTAGAGTCATGTAGAGTCATAGTGGCTGGTGGCTGATTTTTGAATAATCAAATAGATTTGCCTAGCAAGTCTAGGGTAAAATGAATTGTTTCAAGACCGGCCCTAATTTCTATTTCTTTTTTTATTGTGATGATCCCTATTAAAACAAAATTCACTTGGTTGATACATAACAGACATGTACACGTACCAATTCCACATAGAAGAAATTTCAAGATATTTCATCGAATCATGTGATGAAGAGATTCTACTTGTTAAAGTCTTAGAGAAATTGTTAAAGTCTTAGAGAAAATTTTCGCTAACTTCTGGATCCCGCTTTTTTAGATTTATTTTTCGTAGATTTATATAGAGAATGTCGATTCTAATGAACGATTCATGAATATGAAGGACGAATTCAAAAAAAAATTCGATACAATTCTGAAAATTGGAAAGATCCCTCGAATCTAGAATCTAATCATATCATTCCATTATATTATATTGACAATTTCAAAAAACTAATCATACTATGATCATAGTATGAGGGTAGTTGGCTAAGTTGGCCCCCATCGTCTAGTGGTTTAGGACATCTCTCTTTCAAGGAGGCAGCGGGGATTCGAATTCCCCTGGGGGTAGGGTACTACGAAAGGAAGTTGATCATGGATTACCAATAAACCTAAAATTGATTCTTCCTGGGTCGATGCCCGAGCGGTTAATGGGGACGGACTGTAAATTCGTTGGCAATATGTCTACGCTGGTTCAAATCCAGCTCGGCCCAATAATTCGCCAATCTACCATGAGATGGTAGAACCCCCCCTGTCCTTCAGAAATATCCCATACGAAGATAAAAAAGAATCTAATTTTCTGATAGATGCCTTCTTTCCCCGGGATTGTAGTTCAATTGGTCAGAGCACCGCCCTGTCAAGGCGGAAGCTGCGGGTTCGAGCCCCGCCAGTCCCGACGTACTATAAATACATCAATTCATTTGTCCTTTTCTATGAACTAGAAAAAGGGTGCCGGGGGCGTACTTTCATTCCCAAAGCAAAAGGAGGTCTTTATTTCTTTTTTCTTTCCTATTTGTTCCATTTCGCTTTGATTATTTAGGTTTGTAACTATGCAATTAATCAAGGCGGTAAGGCAATCTGATGATCCTTCATCAGATGATTGTTCAAGGAAGACGCAAGGTAAGTTATAGAAAAAAACAACTAAACGACGGATCAATAAAGAAATTTTGGATTGATTGGGTCAGGAATCATGTGATTTGGTATGGATAAAAGAACTGACTATGTTATACTATTCAAGTCGTGACGGCGGGTTGATTTGATAGATCAGATATTGTTATTCATGATATTGATCCGATTCAAGATCATCGAAAGGGCATTCATTCATTGAATTTACAGACGAAAGATTTCTCATCTCTAGGGGATTAAATCCCGAGTTATTGCGAAGTAAAAAAACCGATGAGATTATGGAAGTAAATATTCTTGCATTTATTGCTACTGCACTATTCATTCTAGTTCCTACTGCTTTTCTACTTATCATTTATGTAAAAACAGTCAGTCAAAATGATTAATTCATTTGAATTTTCAAATGAATTTTAATGAAACTTTCCTTCTGAGTTCTTATCCAAAATGGACGAAGTCAAATGAAAAGGATTCCAATTTCACATCTTAACTTAAATGAACTGAGCGACGATAATTAGAATCGGCAGTATTCTAAGAGATAGTATAGTAGGGTAGAAAGATTCATCTATTTCTTTTCTACTCTACTATCTATCTCTTAGTCTATAAAGTTGTAATCTAGAATAAAGATAAAGGCTTAAATTTCTATTACAATATTCTCTTCATACTTCATATATGTGTATATTAATTCCATATAGTGGAATATTGTATGGAATTGACATAAGACCCAATTTGCTACATCTATTTGTTCCGATCAATCTGAAATAATTCTTCTTTTAGGAATTCGAATTCCTTTCCTTTTCCTAATAAGGAAGAGTAAACCTTACTTATTTTTAAACTTATTTTTAAGGCCCGAACCCTGATATGAAATAAGTCAATAAAGCATAAATCGCCCTTGCTGAAATCAGAAACCAAGCTGCCCAATATGTGACTCGTCCGAGGCAAGATCTTATTATTGCATAGTCTCTCATTAGACAACCACTATCTCTATATCATTTCTCATAGAAAGTGCGTATACACTTAACAAAAGGACTTCCTCTTTGAAGAGTAAAGGGGGAAAGAAATCAAAAAAAAAGGTCCGGTCTTCCTCAGTATGCATCTATAAAGATAGTAAGAGTCCATTCCCATTGATTGAAATAGAAAATTTCGGAAGAATTTTGGGTTGGAATCAATTTCCAATTACCCGAATACCACTCTTTTCGAAATACAAAGACGGGAATCGCTGAAATATCTCTTTGATTGAAAGAGAAAGAGTATGATTCATATCATAGATGACTCCATTGGACGCCAATGGGATTCGAAATTCGGAGATTTTGATTTTCAATAGTTCAAAATGCGTTGCAGAACGAGCTATAAAACAATTGGTACGGTTTGTGATTCCTGAACTCAATTAGTAGTACTTCTAGAGCCCACTTCTTCCCCACACTACGAGTGAAAGGGAAAATGTAAAGACTACCATTAAAGCAGCCCAAGCGAGACTTACTATATCCATGTGAATTATGTCCCCTATCTCTATACGAAAGAATTATTCCATTATTCCTCACTAATAATAGTGGAATCAATGGTGCAGAGTCAAAAAGGGATTCTGACCAAAGACTATTGAGAAACCAACCCAATAACTCGATTATGATTTTGAATCGGCAAATATTAAATACAAGCAAAATACCTAATAACATCCCACCAAGGGAATGTAAACATGTAGGAATAAGAAGAATAAGGCCTATTCTCCTATTTCTCCTATTCTTTTTTCTTTTGTTGACCTTCTAAGTCAAAACAGAAGGGGAGAAATCTCGCAAAAAGAGAAATCACTATCTATTACAGACCTCTATTTCCTCATTTGATCTAATCCATACCCCCCCCCACTATCGTTGTAAAAGAGGGGACTTGACTGGGGGTTACCGAAAAGAAAGAATTTCTTTTTGCCCCCTTCTCTATATCTAGAAAAGTTAATTATTCATCCAATCAAATATTGATTGGATCCCTGAATACCCAGAGATTCTCACGAGTCTGTCGTATATAAAGCAACTTCCGCCTCTTTCTAAAACTATTAATTGAATTTCCTATCAGGCGCTACAATCTGATTCAAGATCTAGTCATTAGACAGTCCCTTAGTACTAGAAGGGAATCGAAAAGTCTTGATAGGCCCTCTACCAGTAGATTAGATATAAGTAGATTAGATGAATCCTAGATGCGAACGAGGATTCACAATCTTTTCTTTTAGAACCCCTTCAGACTATATGTTTAAAATCAAACAAAGCATCGATGGTCTGTTTCCTACGCTTCTACCGGGGAAGAATTCTGCGAGTTATATCAAACAGAAGAGAAGAAGAGATTTCGAGTTTTTTGTTGATGTTGATCAGGCGACACCCGGATTTGAACTGGGGAAAAAGGGATTTGCAGTCCCCCGCCTTACCACTCGGCCATGCCGCCAAAATGATACAAAATCGATGCAAATTTTTCTGGATTACTGAATTTTTATTGTACGTGCATTTTGACTCCTCTTTTCCTTAATCCTTTTCCTAAAAGAAAGACCGCCCCTTATTTTTTGATTGGATTTGATCCATCCCTTCGATTGATTTATAGTATCTGAAAATACACAAGGCTAAATGCATTCTCTCGCTTTTTTCTATTGAGAAATCAAATGTGTATTTTTAGCCGATAAATTGGAACCATTAACTATTCACTGCTTCCTTCGAATTCATGAATGATTCTGGGATTTTAATCTCAAATTGTGTTTTCCTAATGACATAAGAAAATACAAATTGAGACAGAACTAATCAGTCTTGAGTTTTTCAATCAAAAAAGTCTTCTCAATTGCAATTATAACAAAACATATTATAACAAAACATATGAGTATGAGTATATATACATATGAGTACATGTAAACCCCAGAACAGAAATTGTTACCCAGATATCTATTTTTTAGATATCTTGTTGATAGGGAATTCTAATCAAATTATCCTACTTCACTTCCGTTTTGCATTGAATAGAAATTCTCTTTTGATAGAGCACGGCTCGGGCTGTCCCGAATAGAATGGGTAATCAAAGAGAAGTCGGATATTCTAGCTATCTGCATACGTGTTTAATAAATTTAATAAATGCAACCCTTCTTCAAATCCTATTCTACTCAAAAATCCGTAAAGTACAAATATCTCTCTTCTCTGCGAATCGTTTTTTGAACAACAAAATCCCTGAGATAAAGGTGGTTAGGTGCTAAATGGATTTTCTCTGATTTTGTTGTCTTTATCTCCCAAATACCGACTCTTTTGATTTTTCTCAAATTGGAATATGTCTATGTAATATCATAATAAATAATAGTCTAAAATAATATCATGTAATATGATATGATAATAAATCATAATAAATATGTCTATGTAATATAAAGAGTAATATCATAATAAATCATAATAAAAATAAATATGTCTATGTAATATCATAATAATATGTAATATCATAATAATAGTCTAAAATCATTTGACTTTTGTTTTTCTATTTGATAAAAAACCCTATGACCTTAATAAGTCTAAGTGACATAATTCTGTTTCTAGGATTGTTTTATCAATTCCTTTCCATTTTGATGCAACTTCCAATTTAAGTAGAAAATTCTCTTCTTTTCTCCGTTCATACGTAGTTCATACATTTCCTTTCAAATAGGGAGTTGGATAAAATTTCATGTGATTCAGTAAACAGAATATAAATTCCATCGGTGCTAGACCGTCGATCTAATTCGATCAAGAATGTACTTAATAATATATAGAATGGGATTTTTTGATAAATGGGAAATTCAAAATGCTGGAGGATGCAAATGAGGCAATGTCTACAATACCTGGATTTAATCAGATACAATTTGAAGGATTTTGTAGGTTCATCAATCAGGGTTTGACAGAAGAACTTTCTAAGTTTCCAAAAATTGAAGATCCAGATCATGAAATCGAATTTCAATTATTTGAGGAAAGATATCAATTGGTAGAACCTTTGATAAAAGAAAGAAATGCTGTATATGAATCACTCACATATTCTTCTGAATTATATGTATCCGCGGGATTAATTTGGAAAACTAGTAGGGATATGCAAGAACAAACTATTTTGATTGGAAACATTCCTCTAATGAATTCCCTAGGAACTTCTATAGTAAATGGAATATATCGAATTGTGATCAATCAAGTACTGCAAAGCCCCGGTATTTATTTCCGGTCAGAATTGAACCATAACGAAAATTCGGTCTATACCGGGACCATAATATCAGATTGGGGGGGAAGATCAGAATTAGAGATTGATAGAAAAGGAAGGATATGGGCTCGCGTGAGTAGGAAACAAAAAATCTCTATTCTACTTCTATTGTCAGCTATGGGTTTGAATCTAAGAGAAATTCTAGACAATGTTTATTATCCTGAATTTTTTGTGTCTTTTCTGAATGATACGGATTCAGAAAAAATCGGATCCAAAGAAAATGCCATTTTGGAGTTTTATCAACAATTTACTTGTGTAGATGGGGATTTGATATTTTGTGAATCCTTATGTGAGGAATTACAAAATAAGTTCTTTGAACAAAAATGTGAATTAGGGAGGATTGGTCGGCGACATATAAACCGAAGACTGAACCTTGATATACCCCAGAACAATACATTTTTGTTACCGCGAGACATATTGGCAGCCGCTGATCATTTGATTGGACTAAAATTTGGAATGGATAGACTTGACGATATGAATCATTTGAAAAATAAGCGCATTCGTTCTGTAGCGGATCTTTTACAAGATCAATTCGCATTGTCTCTGGTTCGTTTAGAAAATGTGATTCGAGGAACTATATGTGGAGCAATTGAGCATAAATGGATACCGACCCCTCAGAGTTTGGTAACTTCAACTCCATTAACAAGCATTTATGAATCTTTTTTTGGTTTACATCCCCTATCTCAAGTTTTAGATCAAACTAATCCATTGACACAAATAGTTCATGGTAGAAAGTTGAGTTCTTTAGGTCCTGGAGGACTAACAGCGCGAACGGCTAGTTTTCGGGTACGAGATATCCATCCTAGTCACTATGGTCGTATTTGCCCA